GCTATTGTTTCAATTTCCCGAATGGTCCGAGGATTTTAAAGATTGGAATCGAGAAATGCATGTTAAATGCACCTATAATGGCGTTCAATTATCAGAAAAAGAATTTCCAAAAAACTGGTTAACAGACGGTATTCAGATTAAAATCCTATTTCCTTTTCGTTTGAAACCTTGGCATAGATCTAACCCCCGAGCCCCTTATAACGATCTAATGAAAAATAAAGATTCAAAAAATGATTCTTGTTTTTTAACAATTTTTGGAATGGAAGCGGAATTCCCTTTTGATTCTCCCAGAAAACAGCGTTCATTTTTTGAACCCATTTTTAAAGAACTCAAAAGAAAAATTCGAAAATTAAAAAAAAAATGCTTTCTAATTCTAAGAATTTTTAAAGAAAAAACAAAATTGTTTCTAAGTGTTTCAAAAGAAATAAAAAAATGGGTCATTAAAAGGATTCTGTTTTTAAAAGAAATAAAAAACGAACTCTCAAAAAGAAATCCAATTCAATTATTATTATTTGGATTGAGAAAAAGAAAAGTATATGAATTGAGTAAAACTAAAAAAGATTTGATAATCAATAATCTGATGATTCATGAATCGTCCATTGAAACTATACCGTCGTCCAGTGAAACTAGACCTCAGAATTGGACAAATTATTTGTTGACAGAAAAAAAAATGCAGGATCTAACCGATAGAACAAACACGATCATAAATCAAATAGAAAAAATTACAAATGAAAAAAGGGGCGGATTTCGAATTCCGGACCGAAATATTCGTTCTAACAAAAAAAAAATAAGTGATGATGATAAAAGATTGGAATCACAAAAAAATATTTGGCAGCTAGTAAAAAGAAAAAATGCTCGACTAATACGCAAATCACATTTTTTTATAAAATTTTTTAGTGAAAGGATATACACAAATATATTTCTGTGGATCATTCATAGTCCTAGGATCAATACACAACCATTTCTTGAATCAATAAAAAAAATTATTACTAAATTCATTACCAATAATGAAACAAATAAAGAAAAAATAGAAAAAACAAATCAAAGTTTAATTCACTTTATTTCGACTATAAAAAAGTATAATACGAATATTAGTAATAAAAAATTAAATACTTTTTGTGACTTATCCTCCTTTTCACAAGCCTATGTATTTTACAAACTTTCACAAACCCAATTTCTTAATTTCGATTTTTCTAAATTAAAATCTGTCTTTCAATATAATGGAGCAACTCCATTGATTAAGAATGAAATAGGGGGTTATTTTGTTGGAACACAGGAACTTTTTCTTTCTCAATTAAGACATAAGAATCGTCAGAATTCGGGAATAAATCAATGGATAAATTGGTTAAAGAGTCATTATCAATATGATATATCTCACATTAGGTGGTCTAGATTAGTACCACAAAAATGGCGAAATAGATTCAATCATCACTGGATGAATCAAAATAAGGATTTAGACAACTCATCTAAAAAAATGAAATTTAGTTACTACGAAAAACGAAAAATTTTTGAAATGGCTTTCTTACTGAATGAAAAAGGGAATTTTAAAAAACAATATAGATATGATCGGTTAGCATACAAATCTATTAATTCTGAAAATACGAAGTACTCTTCAATTTATGAATTCTCATTACATGTAAAAAATAACCAAGAAGTCTTCTCTAATTTCAACACAAATAAACGAAAATCTTTTTATATGATGGAAGGTATTCCTAGTATCCCTATCAATAATGATCGAGTACAAGATGATATTAGAGATATGGAGAAAAATTCGGATAGAAAATATTTTGATTGGAGAATTATCCATTTTTGTCTTAGAAATAAAATAGATATCGAAGCTTGGATCAATATTGATACTGACTCAAGCAGTAATAAAAAATTTACTAAGGCTAAATTTAATAATTATCAAATAATTGATAAAATAAAAAAGGATTTTTTTTTTTATCTCACGATTCATGAAGATCAAGAAATAAATTTATCCAATCAAAAAAGTTTTTTGGATTGGATGGGAATGAATGAAGAAATATTAAATCGCCCCATATCCAATCTTGAACGTTGGTTCTTCCCCGAATTTTTGATATTTTATAATTTGTATAAAACTAAACCGTGGGTTATACCAAAAAAATTACTTCTTTTAGATTCTAATAGAAACGAAAAGGCTACTGATATTGAAAACAAAAGCATTGCCGGAAATAAAAAAAAAGATACTTTTATATCAATATCCTCAAATGAAAAAGAATCTCTTGAATTAAAAAAACAAAATAAAGAGCAAAAAGAATCCGCGGACCAAGCAAACCTTGAATCTACCCTTTCAAACCAAGAAAAAGATGTCGAAGAAGATTATACGGACGCGGACATGAAAAAACACAATAATAAAAAGCAATACAAGAACAATACAAAAGCGGAATTTGATTTCTTAATAAAAAGGTATTTTCATTTTCAATTACGATTGGATGATATTTTAAATAAAAAAATAATCAATAACATCAAAATATATTGTCTCCTGCTTAGACTTATAAATCCACGAGAAATAACTATATCCTCGATTCAAAGAGGAGAAATGAGTCTTGATATTCTGATGATTCAGAAAAATTTAACTCTTACTAAATTCATCAAAAGAGGAATTTTGATTATTGAACCAATTCGTCTATCTATAAAAAATGATGGACAATTTATTATGTATCAAACCATTGGTATTTCATTGGTTCATCAAAGTAAACACAAAATTAATCAAAAATACCGAGAAAAAACCGATGTTGATAAGAATTATAATGAAGTCATTAACAAATATAAAAAGATGACTGGAAATATAGATAAAAATCATTATGATTTGTTTGTTCCTGAAAACCTTTTATCACCAAGACTTCGGAGAAAATTTAGAATTCTAATTTGTTTCAATTCTAGGACTAGAAATGATATGCATAAAAATTCAGCATTGGTGAATAGGAATAAAGTAAACCATCAGATTTTGGATAAAAACAAAGGATATAAAAAGAAACTTATTAAATTAAAGTTATTTCTATGGCCCAATTATCGATTAGAAGATTTAGCTTGTATGAATCGGTATTGGTTTGATAGCAATAACGGCAGTCGTTTCAGTATGGTAAGGATACATATGTATCCGCGACTGAAAATTCATTATTAATTATTTATTAAATTCATTATTAATTATTACTAGTAATTTTTTGCTATCTTTCCCATATCGCAGCGGGTCTATGACGATAAAAAAATGCACACATTCATTGTCTTACATTCCATTCTGATACATGATACTAATTCAATAACATATCAATTGGATCTCGAAAAAAAATGAATCAAAAAAATCTTCTGGTTTTAGGACTGCGTTTTTATCTTTTTGGAGTACCGAAAATAATTAGACTTTTGTCTACCTTTTCAAATCGAATTTTGAAATAAAAATTGGATTAATTGAATCAAATTCGAATTTAAAGCGAAATTAAGATTATTGTCTATACCAAACTAAAACAAGTGACATTATTATTACTGATCAATAAAGATATCTATCAATCAAAATATCTTAAAATAAAAAAGAAGGGGGTTTCCTTTTATGGTAAAAAATTCATTCATCTCAGTTATTTCACAAGAAGAAAAAGAAGAAAACAGGGGTTCTGTTGAATTTCAAATATTTAGTTTCACCAATAGGATACGGAGGCTTACTTCACATTTACAATTACACAAAAAAGACTATTTATCTCAGAGAGGTCTGCGTAAAATTTTGGGAAAACGCCAACGACTTCTATCTTATTTGTCAAAGAAAAATAGAATAGGTTATAAAGAATTAATTAATCGGTTGGGTATTCGGGAATCAAAAACTCGTTAATTTGAAGAAGCATTTTGAATTATTTGATTTATTAGATCTTGAATTTAAATGAACTTTTTTCGTTTTCAGCAATTCATTCTTTCATGAATTAAGGAAAAACCTATGAATATACCGGCTCCAAGAAAAGACCTCATGGTAGTCAACATGGGTCCCCACCACCCATCAATGCATGGTGTTCTTCGACTTATCATTACTCTAGATGGTGAAGATGTTATTGACTGTGAACCAATATTGGGTTATTTACATCGAGGGATGGAAAAGATTGCGGAAAACCGAACAATTATACAATATTTGCCTTATGTAACACGTTGGGATTATTTAGCTACTATGTTCACAGAAGCAATAACGGTAAATGGACCGGAACGGCTGGGAAATATTCAAGTACCTAAAAGAGCGAGCTATATCAGAATAATTATGTTGGAGTTGAGTCGTATAGCTTCGCATCTGTTATGGCTTGGCCCTTTTATGGCGGATATTGGTGCGCAGACTCCTTTTTTCTATATTTTCAGAGAAAGAGAATTAGTATATGATCTATTCGAAGCTGCCACCGGTATGAGAATGATGCATAATTATTTTAGGATCGGGGGGGTAGCGGCCGATCTTCCTCATGGCTGGATAGATAAATGTTTGGAGTTCTGCGATTATTTTTTAATAAGGGTTGCTGAATATCAACAACTTATTACACGCAATCCTATTTTTTTAGAACGAGTTGAGGGGGTAGGCATTATTGGTCGAGAGGAAGTAATAAATTGGGGTTTATCCGGACCAATGCTGCGAGCGTCCGGAATACAATGGGATCTTCGTAAAGTGGATCAGTATGAATGTTATGACGAATTTGATTGGGAAGTACAGTGGCAAAAAGAAGGGGATTCATTGGCTCGTTATCTAGTACGAATTGGTGAAATGACGGAATCCATAAAAATTATTCAACAGGCTCTTGAAGGAATTCCAGGGGGACCATATGAGAATTTAGAAATCCGATACTTTGATAGAGAAATGAATTCAGAATGGAATGATTTTGAATATCGCTTTATTAGTAAAAAACCTTCTCCTACATTTGAATTGCCGAAACAAGAACTTTATGTACGAGTCGAAGCTCCAAAAGGAGAGTTGGGGATTTTTCTGATAGGGGATCGGAGTGGTTTTCCTTGGAGATGGAAAATACGACCGCCGGGTTTTATTAATTTGCAAATTCTTCCTCAGTTAGTTAAAAGAATGAAATTGGCTGATATTATGACAATACTAGGTAGTATAGATATCATTATGGGAGAAGTTGATCGTTGAAATGATAATTGATACACTAGAAGTACAAGATATCGATTCTTTTTCTAGACTGGAATTTGTAAAGGGGATCTATGGGATTATATGGTTACTTATTCCTATTTTGACTCTTGTATTGGGAATTACACTAGGCGTACTAGTAATTGTATGGTTAGAAAGAGAAATATCCGCGGGAATACAACAACGTATTGGACCCGAATACGCCGGCCCTTTGGGAGTTCTTCAAGCTCTAGCAGATGGGACAAAACTTCTTTTCAAAGAGAATCTTTTTCCATCTAGAGGGGATACTCGTTTATTTAGTATCGGTCCATCCATAGCAGTTATATCCATTTTAGTAAGCTTTTTAGTAGTTCCATTTGGTTATCGCCTTGTTTTAGCGGATCTCAATATTGGAGTTTTTCTATGGATTGCCATTTCAAGCATTGCTCCCATTGGACTTCTTATGTCAGGTTACGGGTCAAATAATAAATATTCCTTTTTAGGTGGTCTGCGAGCTGCTGCTCAATCAATTAGTTATGAAATACCATTAACCTTATGTGTGTTATCAATATCTCTACGTGCGATTCGTTGATATATAGACATAAACCTTTCTCGATTCTTACTTTCTAGGAAAGCGATGGGATGAGTTGAGTAGAGTTAGATATCTTCATTTTTTTTATTCCTTATTCGGATTGAAGAATTCAGTCAAGTAGTTATATGAGTGAAAGCAAACAGCTTATATATATTATATAATTTAGAATATTATATATATTATATAATTTAGAATATATAAATTCGCAGTAAAAACATTGAGTCTCATTTTCCATGTATAAGAGTTAAAGAGTTAAGCGGAAATAAACATAAGCATAAAAAATCGTTTACCCCAAGATTGGTTGATTAGTCATCCTGACTTGAAGCGGGCTCAAAAGATCCACCGTATTGAGTTTTCACTATCATTTATATGTATTAACTTAACATACATGTATTATAATAGCGGGGGGTTGAACAAAAACGAGTGGATGGTTAGAAACACCAAGATATGTAACGGATTTGTAATGGAAATAGAAATTATGTAAATTATCCAAAAGGACATTTTGACATAATATACAAACAACGAATACTAATCGGGGCTTAAAGTTAGTAGAAATTATTAGGCAGTACTCCCTAAGGCACGATTCCAATCCAGAGTATGCTCCTATCCACCGATTAAATACATAACTATTGGGAACGAAAAAATCCTTTATTTTGTAAGCCCTCTTTTTTTAAGAAATAGAAAGAAGAATAGAAACGAACAAAAAAAGAGAAAGAAACCCAATTCCAATAATAAAAATATCTTTGTTATCCTTTTCCGTATTCATATATATCCCTTTCCGTATTCATATATTATAGAATATGTATCATAATTCCTGAATTAATATGGAACTCTTTTTCGTAAGTAAAAACGCCGGGTTAGTTATATTTCTACAAGAAGTATTTTATTGAAGAATTAAGTTATTGCTCAACAAAGAATAATTGAAATTATTACAAAAGGGGTGAGATCAATTCAAAAGTACTTTGTTTTATTTTTTTTTTATTAATTTATTTAATTAAAATTAGTAAAATAATAATTTTAACAGACAGAATTCTATTGGTCTAATTTTGGACCGTCCAATAAAGTTTAACTTATCCACCCTACAAACATATCAAGATAAAATAAGTCTTACGGTCCTTAGATTTATTTATGGCCTTTAAGGAGCCGTATGAGGTAAACATCTCATGTACGGTTCTGTAATAGCGACGGTAACAGTGATGATATCACCGACTATGATTATCTAACAGTTCAAGTACAATTGATATAATTGAGGCGCAATCAAAATATGGTTTTTGGGGGTGGAATTTGTGGCGTCAACCTATAGGTTTTATCATTTTTCTCATCTCTTCCCTAGCAGAATGTGAGAGATTACCTTTCGATTTACCAGAAGCAGAAGAAGAATTAGTAGCAGGTTATCAAACCGAATACTCGGGTATCAAATTTGGTTTATTTTATGTTGCTTCTTATCTAAACCTATTAGTTTCTTCATTATTTGTAACAGTTCTTTATTTCGGGGGTTGGAATATCTTTATTCCAGACATATATGTTTCTGAGTTTTTTGAAATAAATAAACTGGGGGGGGTCTTTGGAGCGACGATTGGTATCTTTATTACATTAACTAAAACATATTTGTTCTTATTCATTCCTATCACAACAAGGTGGACTTTGCCGAGGCTAAGAATGGATCAACTATTAAATCTTGGATGGAAATTTCTTTTACCGATCTCTCTTGGTAATCTATTATTAACAACCTCTTTCCAACTCTTTTCGCTGTAATGGAATAGCCTATATTCACAACTTGTCTCAAACAAGAGAAATAAACAAACAAAAAATTATTATATATATATATATTCACGATATGTTTTCTATGGTAACTGGGTTCATGAATTATGGTCAACAAACCGTACGGGCTGCAAGGTACATTGGTCAAAGTTTCATAATTACTTTATCTCACGCAAATCGTTTACCCGTAACTATTCAATATCCTTATGAAAAATTAATCGCCGCGGAGCGCTTCCGTGGTCGAATTCATTTTGAATTTGATAAATGTATTGCTTGTGAAGTATGTGTTCGTGTATGTCCTATAGATCTACCCGTTGTTGATTGGAAATTGGAAACAGATATTCGAAAGAAACGATTACTTAATTACAGTATTGATTTCGGAATCTGTATATTTTGTGGTAATTGTGTTGAGTATTGTCCAACCAATTGTTTATCAATGACTGAAGAATATGAACTTTCTGCTTATGATCGTCACGAATTAAATTATAATCAAATTGCTTTAGGTCGTTTACCAATGTCAGTAATTGACGATTATACAATTCGAACAATTTTTAATTCGACTCAAATAAAAAATAAGTAAACAAACCTCTTGATTCCCGAAAAGTTTTTAATTCCTTTAACAATACTAAGGTTCGAGTTTGATCTAATTTAACGAAATTAGGGGTTCGTTCATTTTCTTTGATCAATAACTAAAAATTACGCCTATTGATTGGTTGATACGAATCGAGTCTTAATTTTGATTGAAAATTTATTAATTAATATATCTGTATATATTTCGAAATACAAAATTGCGGATTAGAACTATTCCTTCAGATTCAGATAAAGAATAAAATTAGCCCAATAATTGTACCTACATTTAGTTACATCTCTTAGGATTAAATTAGTAATTTCTCATAAATAAAAAACTCTGGTCGGGTCTCAATAAAGTCATGAAAAACATTTAGATTTATTTATCTTTTATTTTACGTATAATGGATTTGCCTGGACCAATACATGACTTTCTTTTAATCTTTCTGGGATCGGGTCTTATACTAGGAAGTATAGGTGTGGTATTATTTACCAACCCCATTTATTCTGCCTTTTCGTTAGGACTGGTTCTTGTTTGTATATCATTATTCTATATTCTTTTAAACTCCTATTTTGTAGCAGCTGCACAACTGCTTATTTACGTGGGAGCTATAAATGTTTTAATTGTATTTGCTGTGATGTTTATGAATGGTTCAGAATATTACAAAGATTTTAATCTTTGGACTGTGGGGGCTGGGATTACTTTGCCCGTTTGTACAAGTCTTTTTGTTTTACTAATGATTACTATTACAGATACGTCCTGGTACGGGATTATTTGGACTACAAGATCAAACCAGATTATAGAGCAAGATTTGATAAGTAATAGTCAACAAATTGGAATTCATTTATCAACAGATTTTTTTCTTCCATTTGAATTTATTTCGATAATTCTTTTAGTCGCTTTAATAGGCGCAATTGCCGTAGCGCGCCAATAATAAATCTCTAGAATTAGCAACAATAATCAAAATTAAACTCTGTGTTATTCCATTTTTTTATCTTCAATTTTTAAATTGGTTATGTCTAAAAGTCAAAATAAAAATTATTTTAAGTAATTTATTACTTAATAAAATATATTCCTTTGTTCCGCACTTTATATGCTAGTCAATTGAATCCGTTGAATTGTTGTTCAGTTCATATTGAAAGGAATCAAATCAAAATTGATCAGGAGTTAGTCAATGATGCTCGAACATGTACTTGTTTTGAGTGCCTACTTATTTTCTATCGGGATCTATGGCTTGATCACGAGCCGAAATATGGTTAGAGCCCTTATGTGTCTTGAACTTATACTAAATGCGGTTAATATTAATTTCGTAACATTTTCTGATTTTTTTGATAGCCGGCAATTAAAAGGAAATATTTTCTCAATTTTTGTTATAGCTATTGCCGCCGCTGAAGCAGCTATTGGACTGGCTATTGTTTCGTCAATTTATCGTAACAGAAAATCAACTCGTATCAATCAATCAAATTTGTTGAATAAGTAGTATTAATCATAGAAATTCTAATATTTCTAAATTCGAATTAACATGACGATACATTAAATTTAATTCATATTTTCAAAAATGTAAGAAATCAAAGTATCTTGGCTCTATCGCACGAGTCGATCGAGAAGTAAATTGCTTCAAAATCTCTGGTAAATTATTGATTCATCTGGTGTCTAAATATATGATTCATTTACAAGTTTACTAGATCGAAAATTTCTGACGTTTAAAAATTTATAGATCCAATGTCACATTCAGTAAAGATTTATGATACGTGTATAGGGTGTACTCAATGTGTGCGAGCTTGCCCAACCGATGTATTAGAAATGATACCTTGGGACGGATGTAAAGCTAAGCAAATCGCTTCTGCTCCAAGAACAGAGGACTGTGTCGGTTGTAAGAGATGCGAATCCGCTTGTCCAACGGATTTCTTGAGTGTTCGCGTTTATTTATGGCATGAAACAACTCGGAGTATGGGTCTAGCTTATTAATACGTTACAGAAAACCCTACTCGAATACACTTGATTTTTTACCTTTACCGACAAAAACCCGCGCTCGAAATATATTTATTTCGAGCACGGGTTTTTCTGGTCCAAGTTTATTTTGTTTTTACTATGAATAATTTTCCTTGGTTAACACTAATTGTAGTTTTGCCAATATTCGCGGGTTCCTTAATTTTCTTTCTTCCTCATAGAGGAAATAAGGTAATAAGGTGGTATACTTTATGTATATGCATAATAGAACTCCTTCTAACAACCTACGCATTCGGTTATCGTTTCCAATTGGACGATCCGTTAATGCAACTAACAGAGAATTATAAATGGATCAATTTTTTTAATTTTTACTGGAGATTGGGAATAGATGGAATTTCTATAGGACCCATTTTACTGACAGGATTTATTACAACTTTAGCTACTTTAGCGGCTTGGCCCATTACTCGAGATTCCCGGCTATTCCATTTCCTAATGTTAGCAATGTATAGCGGTCAAATAGGACTATTTTCTTCTCAAGACCTTTTACTTTTTTTCATCATGTGGGAGTTAGAATTAATTCCCGTTTATCTACTTCTATCCATGTGGGGGGGAAAGAAACGCTTGTATTCAGCTACAAAATTTATTTTGTACACTGCCGGAGGTTCCGTGTTTTTATTAATAGGAGTTCTGGGTATTGGTTTATACGGCTCCAATGAACCAACATTAAATTTTGAAACATCAGCTAATCAGTCATATCCTGTAGCACTGGAAATAATATTTTATATTGGATTTCTTATTGCTTTTGCTGTCAAATCACCGATCATACCCCTACACACATGGTTACCAGACACCCATGGAGAGGCACATTATAGTACTTGTATGCTTTTAGCCGGAATCTTATTAAAAATGGGAGCGTATGGGTTGGTTCGAATCAATATGGAATTATTACCCCACGCCCATTCTCTATTTTCTCCCTGGTTGATGGTAGTCGGCACAATTCAAATTATCTATGCAGCTTTAACATCTCCTGGGCAGCGTAATTTAAAAAAAAGAATAGCCTATTCTTCTGTATCTCATATGGGTTTCATAATTATAGGAATTGGTTCTATAAGCGATACAGGGCTCAATGGGGCCATTTTACAAATAATTTCTCATGGATTTATTGGCGCTGCGCTTTTTTTCTTGGCCGGAACGAGTTATGATAGAATACGACTTGTTTATCTCGACGAAATGGGCGGAATGGCTATCTCAATTCCAAAAATATTCACGACTTTCAGTATTTTATCAATGGCTTCGCTTGCATTACCGGGCATGAGCGGTTTTGTTGCCGAATTGATAGTTTTTTTTGGAATACTTACTAGCCAAAAATATCTTTTAATGACAAAAGTATTAATTACTTTCGTAATGGCAATTGGAATGATATTAACTCCTATTTATTCATTATCTATGTTACGCCAGATATTCTATGGATACAAGCTTTTTAATGCCCCAAATTCTTATTTTTTTGATTCTGGACCGCGAGAGTTATTTATTTCGATTTCTATCCTTTTACCTGTAATAGGGATTGGTATTTATCCCGATTTCGTTTTCTCATTATCCGTTGACCGGGTCGAAGCTATTCTATCAAAATTTTTTTTTTATAGATAGTTTTTGTCAATAAATCAAAATTTAAAATCCGATGATTTTAAAAATCGTTCATTGTACAAAAAAAGTCTTTTCTGATTTCTGTTTTTAAGTTAAATAAAAAGTTTATAACCATATAACCAGATATTTTTGACATTTTCGAGAACCATTTGAATCAAGTAATAGAGATGGAATGATTCAAATGGTTCTTGATTTGAGGGTTTATATAGTTTATATAAGGCGTTCCTATAGATACGTATGCTGCTGCCCTAGGCTTCTACTTGTTAAGTACTTTAATTCAATTAGATGGTAGTGTAAATGAACCATAACTATGCAACCCTATTCCTAATAGATTAACCCCAAAATAGCATATCCAAATTATAAGAAAGCCCATTGAAGCCACAATTGCAGAATTTACAGTTTCATAATTTTTATTTGTTCGAATATGTAAATAAATTGCAAATATGGTCCAAGTAATAAATGCCCAAGTCTCTTTTGGATCCCAATTCCAATAGGATCCCCATGCTTCATTAGCCCATACTGCTCCCGAAAGAATCCCTATGGTTAAAAGTATAAATCCTAAACTAATAATACGATAACTCCATCGATCCAATTGTTGAATTAATTGATATCTGTAATAATTCTGAGAAGAAATCAAAGAAGTGTTTTGTAACACATTGTTTCTTTCATTCACGTATTGAATCTCACCAAAAGAAAACGACTCGGTAAATAAATTATTGCTTTTACTAAAAATCCTTATAAATTTTCGAAATGTAATGATTAGAAGAGCTAGTGATAATAATGACCCGCACAAAAGAGCTGCATAGCCCAACACCATCATACTTACGTGCATCATTAACCAATGCGATTGGAGAGCTGGTACTAATATTGCGGATTGATGCATTTCATTTAAAAAACCGGAAGTAGTGAAACCCTGGGTAAAAATAACACTTGGCGCCGTTATTGCGCTTAAATGGGTTTGCTGTTTTTTAAAATAAGGAATCATATGAATAATGGAAAAACCCCACGATAGAAAAATTAATGATTCATATAAATCACTTAATGGTAAATGCCCCAAAAGAATCCACCGAGTAACTAATAATCCTGTTATGCAGAAAAAAGTAGCGATCATCCCCTTTTCTGATGAATCATATAGTCCTACGCTTTCATCGACAAATAAAGTTATCAAATGGATTGTAATTACAATTGAAATGATCGAAAAGGCTATATGAGTTAATATATGCTCTAAAGTTGAAAATATCATAAAATTTATTAAAAAGGGGGGCGCCTCAATTATAGAAATTGAAATAGCGAATTGAATTCATTATAGGGCTTACTCGTTTAGAAAAAGCCATGCCGCCACTCGGACTCGAACCGAGATGCTCTAGCACTGCTTCCTAAGAGCAGCGTGTCTACCGATTTCACCATAGCGGCTTATTCGAAATCATAATAACCTATTTTTATTCAATTGTCGAGATTGGGGGGATTAATTCAATATTTTTTTAGGAAACATTTAAATCAATGACTAAAAAATTGTTTCAAAATGGGGCATTTAATTTAACCATTTTCTTTAATCTAACCATTTTCGTTAATAAATTATTCTTATAATCTTATCTTTTATTTCTTTTTTATTTTAGAGTATCCCCCTTTTTTTTATTTAAGTAACAACGGGTTTTTTCGTTTCGGAATTTATTACTTTATGGTTTCCTGAAAATAAGACGGAACATTTGTAACTAGATAATTTTTAGTTCTATCCATGGATAGAACTAAAAAAAATTGATTATCCAGTCAAATCGATGGGGAAGGTGAGAATCCCCATCTTGAAAATGATAAAACATACCAAAACAAAAAAAGGTGAAACCTTGTACTTGCGTTTATTCCTTTTTCAAACAAAAGAATAACATTTTATATTGTTATTGATCCGGTTAAAACATTAAAGAATGTAAATAATTTTTTTATTAAATTAGTAATTTAGATTATTATTTATTATTAGATTATTATTATTTATTATTAGATTAATAGTATTTATAGCTTTGATAACGTTTAAATCTTAGAAAAAACCCTTAGAACTACATTCTAAAAAAAATTAAACCGAGTCACATCATTTAGTCTATGGTTTGATTATTTATTTGTCACACAAAAAAAACTTTTTGAGTTACCGGTAGAAAGTGATTTCGCTAATGAAAAAGCTTTCAATGCCGCCCAATACCCTTTCCTTTTCCAAATATTTTTACGAATACGTTTTTTTGAACTTGAGGTGCGCTTTTTTGGAACTGCCATTTTATTTTTAAATTATAATAGGTTCAGCGGTTGGATGTGAAAGACATCTATAAACATTAGTTAATGATTGGGAATAACCTAATCAAACTGCAATAAATAGGTTTTTTTATGGAAAATGGGTTTTCTAAGTCAAGTTCTGGGCCCTATAATTTCTATTAACTATACTTTTTTGTTGTCATTAGTTATCCTTGTTCTATAGGTATAAATAAATTATTGAAATACGTAATAATTAGATCTAAATTGCAATATTTTTATTTTTATCTTCATAAAATTTTATTTAAAAATTTAATTTCATATTAATAATTTAATTCAATATTAACAATATTAATTATTAACAATTAATAATATTAATAATCAATTACAGTACATATTTATTTGTTTTTCACTCGTAACTTCGTCATATCATTTGATTAACCCCTATTCTTCATCTTCATTTGAAATATTTGAAGTAGTTTGGAAAGATTACGAAAAATTAAGGATGGAAAATTCTATTTAAGTTTTATTTTATATATCTTAATTTTTTTATTAATCGACCGCTTTCAAAAGAAAAAAATAAGAACTGGTGAATCAGAAACAATTAATTAAGATAATTTTTTTATTTATTTTTATATTTATATGGAATATACATATCAATATTCATGGATCATACCGTTCATTCCACTTCCAGTTCCTATGTTAATAGGAGCAGGGCTTCTACTTTTTCCAACGGCAACTAAAAATCTTCGACGTATGTGGGCTTTTCCGAGTGTTTTATTATTAAGTATAGTTTTTATTTTTTCAGCCCATTTCTTTATTCAGCAACTAAATAACAATGCTGTCTATCAATATGTATGGTCTTGGACCATCAATAATGATTTTTCTTTAGAGTTCGGCTCCTTGGTTGATCCGCTTACTTCTATTATGTCAATATTAATCACTAGTGTTGGGGTTATGGTTCTTATTTATAGTGACAATTATATGTCTCATGATCGAGGGTATGTGAGATTTTTTGCTTATATGAGTTTTTTCAATACTTCAATGTTGGGATTAGTTACTAGCTCTAATTTAATACAAATTTATATTTTTTGGGAATTGGTTGGGATGTGTTCTTATCTATTAATAGGGTTTTGGTTCACCCGACCCAGTGCG